AAGAGGTTTTGTTTTTTGTTGTAAGCCCCCCTTTTTATTTTAAGGAATTGCTTAGTCGTCTAGTAACAAGTAAGAGGAGTCGATAGTATTAGATATAGATAAAAAAAAGAGCAAAGAAAAAAAAAAAATTCTACTAATCAATATTTGTGAGGCGGCCTTTCTTGTATTCTTGTATTAGATCCAAAGGTTTTTTCTTGACCTAATTACAAAGATGATGAATCAATTTCTTTTTCTTTTCTACTCTTGTTCTTGTCCTGCCGCTCTATTTTTGTGAATACCGTTTATAATGATTGATGAATCAAAAAATTTCAATTGAATTTATTCTTTCAATTGGTATTTTTGCTTATCCCCGTCTCTTTTAAAAATTGAAACTTAGGTAAGTGCTTTATAAACATATGTATAAAAAGAACATATTTCATTTAGCTCTTTCATGCCTACTATAACTAGTTATTTCGGTTTTTTACTAGCGGCTTTAACTATAACCTCAGCTCTATTTATTGGTCTGAGTAAGATACGACTTATTTGAAAATAAATTGAATGAACGAGCAATTCATAAAAACAAAGCTTTCTGTCCTATTACATATATTCTATAGTTCCTTACCGTGTTAATTATTACTTATTAGTTATTGATATTCGTGGTCAATAGAGATTACTATTTAGGGATAGATATTACCTTTCTTTTTCTCCGTTCAAATAAATTGAAATGATTGAAGTTTTTCTATTTGGAATCGTCTTAGGTCTAATTCCTATTACTTTGGCTGGATTATTCGTAACCGCATATTTACAATACAGACGTGGTGATCAGTTGGACCTTTGATTAATTTGATTAATTAACATCTCTTTTTTTGACTGACCCCTTTAATTTAATAAACATCTCTTTTTTTGACTGACCCCTTTAATTTAATAATTAAATTTAATAATTAAATAATTAAATCCAAGGAGGTCAAATTCGAATTGCTGTTCAATTTTTTTCAGTTCGGTGTAATTTTCGACCTAACAAGAGCGGAATCACGCTCTGTAGGATTTGAACCTACGACATTGGGTTTTGGAGACCCACGTTCTACCGAACTGAACTAAGAGCGCTTTCTTATCATAATAAATAAGACTGTAAAAAAGAGGATTCTTTTATTTTTTTTATTTTATAACCCCAATACATCGTGCACACCTATACTATCATATATCATATATAATATGATAAACTGTTATGTATGCTTAATTTTAATCAATCTAAAACTAAAACGGCTCCCTCGTTACTGCTCAAAGGAGAAGTAATAGGTAGGGATGACAGGATTTGAACCCGTGACATTTTGTACCCAAAACAAACGCGCTACCAAGCTGCGCTACATCCCTTTCAATTGGCCTACAATGTCATTGTAGAGAATCCCTGTCTTGTTTTCCACACCCTTATTTCATCTATTGATATACAAAAACTATCTTTCCATTTCCTCTTTTTGGTCTCATATCATATAACAACCATATAATGAATAAGAAATGAATAGTTTTGGCGGGAATTCTCAGGCGGAAAGGTACCTATTTTGCTGTTTTGTTTTAAGAAATCGTTGTACATTTTGAATTTTGTTTTAAGAAATCGTTGTACATTTTGAATTTTGAATTAGGAATTCCGGGTACAAATATACAAATACAAGTGGTCTTTAACCACACATATATGTGATTATATATGTATTACCATAATGTAATACGATAAAGAAGGAGGATTTAAAATGCGAGATCTAAAAACATATCTTTCCGTAGCACCGGTACTAAGTACTCTCTGGTTCGGTTCTTTAGCGGGTTTATTGATAGAGATCAATCGTTTCTTCCCGGATGCGTTAACATTCCCTTTTTTTTAATTCTAGTTATTGCCGTGGGACGGGGCGAAAAAGATTAGATCGAGATACAATCAAATATCTGTGACTACTTTCTCGCCCCCTTTTTTAGTTTTTTTTTAGAATTCTATAAGAATTGGATAAAATAAATAAGGAAGGTAGAACGAAAAAAGTGGATTCAACCTCACCGAAACTAGGGTTCAAGCTCCAATTAAATAAATTACTAGTAGAGCGAAAAGCGAAATGTGGCTGAAACAACAGTATCCTCCAAAATACTTAAAGAAAATACCGTATTGTGATTCTAAATAGAGTTAGAAATCATTGTATTACTTATTCGTATTATTTACTATTACTATAAATCTATATTGATTTACTATATTGATTGCAATTGATTGGAACGAAATCTTTCAGGATTTGATTTTGAGTTAGCAACTTTTATTTATTTATTTTTTTCATTCCTTTATTCTTCACTTTTGATCGGAAAATAGAAGAGTTGGGTGAATTAAAAACTCAAAGGAGGTTCATGGCCAAGAGTAAAGATGTCCGAGTAACGATTATTTTGGAATGTACCAGTTGTGTTCGAAACGGCGTTAATAAGGAATCAACGGGCATTTCCAGGTATATTACTCAAAAAAATCGACACAATACGCCTAGTCGATTGGAATTGAAGAAATTCTGTCCCTATTGTTACAAACATAGAATTCACGAGGAGATAAAGAAATAAATCGAATCAAGTGCTCGTATGTTACCCCTTCCCGAGAACATGAAAATATAATATTAGGTATATAATATATTAAGTATATAATTAGTTATATATAACGCATATTTTATTTTTTATTTATATTAATTTTTTTATTTACATTAATTATTTTATTAAATAATATTAAAATTATATAATAAATAATAATAAAATAAAAATAAAATAAACAAACCAAATCCTATAATAAACAAACCAAATCCTATTTATTATATTAATTCTATAATTTGAATTTGATCCGATCAAACAAAATAGGATTTTAGAAATAGAGATTAAGTATAGGATTATTTTTATAAATAAGGAATAAAGAAATCATGGATAAATCCAAGCGACTCTTTCTTAAATCCAAGCGATCTTTTCGTAGGCGTTTGCCCCCGATCCAATCGGGGGATCGAATTGATTATAGAAACATGAGTTTAATTAGTCGATTTATTAGTGAACAAGGAAAAATATTATCTAGGCGAGTAAATAGATTGACCTTAAAACAACAACGATTAATTACTATTGCTATAAAACAAGCTCGTATTTTATCTTTGTTACCCTTTCTTAATAATGAGAAACAATTTGAAAGAAGCGAGTCGGCTGCTAGAACTACTGCTCTTAGAACCAGAAATAAATAGGCTTACCCTTCAATTGACTCAAAATTATCGAATCCGGTTGGGGAAGAAAACGAAATCTTTTTTTTTATTGAGCGTCTTCGCTCATCTTGTTTTGATGACCTTATCAGAATTTTTTTTATCATATTAATTTCTACTCTACCTTCCCCGAGTTCATTCTCGAGGGAACCCCATTTCATTTAAAGCATTTCGGTGGATTCCTTCCGATCTCCTTATTTTATAATCTCGTTGGAAATCATATAAAGACAATTCCTATTTAAGATAGCTATTTGTGCAAGTATTTTACGATTAAGAAGCAACTGTTTCTTGTACAGATTGTGTATTAATCTACTATAACTATAGGATACCCCCATTCCGCGAATTACTGCATTTATTCGAGTGATCCACAAATGACGAAAATCTCTTTTTTTCCTATCTCTATCCCGATGAGCCGAAACCAAAGCTCTTATTCTTTGTTGAGTAATAGTTCGAGTAAGTATTGAATGAGCCCCTCGAAAGCTTGATGCAAATAAACGAATTTTTGTTCGACGTCTCCGGGCTATACATCCCCGTTTAATTCTGGTCATTGAATAAAAGAAATTTTGATGAATAACTAATTCTTTCTTTCAGTCTTTCAGTTATTCTTTTCTAGTTTATTAATAACAAAACGGATTCTTCCAATGTATAAAATAAAAATTCCAATGGCTTTTGCTACTATAACCGTCCCAACCACGATTTTTCCTTTTTTCTAGGCATTTCATTTCGCCTTGAAATAAGAGATTGTATTGATACTAGGTATCAAAAAAAGCATATTAACTAAAACAAAGGAGTAAATAGAAATGGATAAATAAATAGTGGGTTCCATCGTTTCTATGGTTACTTCTTAAACGGTGAGGTCCTCTCTATACACCGGAGCTCATTCCTTCATTTAATTGGTAACTTGTACAGTTCACACTCTTCGGCTCTACTCATAAATTTTACAGTAATAGATCTTTCACAACGAGATCTATCTTATACAGTAACGGTATGTAAGTATGAGGATTAATTGTTTGACCCTGTTAGTCCGTTCTTTGCAAGAGTCGAAGCATAATCTTTTTGCTTTTTAAATAGGATTTTCCCCGCTTAATGGATAAGCATTTGCTACCAATGGGGAATTTTTTCTCATCTTAAATTCCAAGATTGGATTTGCGCCAAGGGAAACCATAAATTTCATACACAATAGAAGATATGGTAGATCTATCTTTTTTAGATAGTGAACGGAAGAACCCCATTCTATTCACTGGTAATGATCGTTGATACTGAAAAAATTGTTTCTTTTTTCTCAGCCCATGATCTGAACAAGTCGCACATACACCCTAGTACATGTTCCTCGGCGCTGAGGACATCCCCGAAGAGCAGGGGATTTCGTGACATTTCTAATTGGCTGTCTTGCATTTCTAATAAGTTGTTTAATAGTTGGCATGCTGAATCATATACATAATAGAACGGTTTAGATCGATCCTAACCAGATGATTATGAATTACTTTTTTTTCTATTTAATAGATTAAGAAAATATTAACCCCTTAAGTTAAGAAGGAAAGGAATAAGAGGGATTAAATCAATCTTAATTAAATTGTGGATTGGTGTTAAATCGTTGCTATTTGTTATTTAACCGCTACAAGATCCACAATTCCATGAGCTTGGGCTTCTGTTGCTGAGCTTGGGCTTCTGTTGCTGACATAAAAACATCTCTTTCCATGTCTTCGGATACAACCCATAAGGGCTTGCCCGTTCTTTGTACATAAACCCTTGTGATGTTTTCGCGAAGTTTCAGTAGTTCTTCCGCTTCCAGGATAAATTCTCCCGTTTGTGCCTCATAAAAAGAACTAGCAGGTTGATGGATCATTACCCTGATGATATAACATAATAAAAGGTTCTTCTAACTCACATAATGAGGCGAGAAGAATAGCTAAAGAATAATAAGAAAAAAAAAGATAGAATTGAACAACCGTACAGGCATTTTTTGCGCATTGCATACGGCTTTACAATGGAATTCTCTTTTTTCGATGAAAGAAAAAAGATAAAATATAGAGTCTATTAGACCCAGATCAATAAATAATCCAATTACCACCCTTCTTTTTTTTTCGGAAAAGTTTAAAAATACTATGATGGTACCGTTGCTTTATATATTTATTTCGTCTGTGATTCAGCAATCCCAAAGTTTCTTTTTTTTTTTGAAAAAAAAAAGAAAGAAAAAAATAGTCTTTTTTTTCGTACTCTTTTATAACATATAACATAAATATTGTTAATAGCCTCTGGTGTGAAAAGAAAAAAAGTTTGTGACGCTGAGATGGACCCACGACAGCTAAGATAAAATTGGAAATGCCCTTTCTCTCATACTACTCTTTCGATACATAATCTAATATTTTATTTTGAAAAAAAAAAAGAAATAAAAAAAATTTCATATCGAATTCGAAGTGCCATGCTATTATTACTTACTAATTCATATTTCATATGGCGAAGGCATAGTCTTCTTTTTTCTTTCCATCAAATAAAAAAAAACTCATTGGCGCCGAGCGTGAGGGAATGCTAGACGTTTGGTAATTGCTCCTCCGACCAGGAGAAAAGATCCCATTGAAGCGGCCAATCCCATGCATATTGTATGCACATCTGGTTGCACTAATTGCATAATATCATAAATACCTACTCCGGGCATTACCAATCCGCCAGGAGAGTTTATAAACAAATACAGATCTTTGGTATCATTCTCTATACTGAGATATACCATAAGACCCATAATTTGATTCGAGATCTCGCTATCAACCTCTTGGCCTAAAAAAAGTACTCTTTCTTGATAAAGTCGGTTGATTAGGATAAAATTGTATCCCTTAGTAGCCGTACAGGCACCTTTTGATGCATACGGTTCAACAAAAATTGCGAAAAAAAATCAATGTGTAGATTCCAGCCATCCTTCGTTTTTTCTAGTAGGCCCTTTCTAACTTATAATTTCTAATGAAGGGGCTTTTTCTTACATTTTTTAAATAAAAAAAATGAAATAAAAAATGAAATTACAGAAAGATGAGTTTTGGCCCGTTTTCCTATAATATAGAAAAAATTCGCTAAACTTATCGCACAAACTTTTCATTGATCTATTTTTTTCATTGGGATTCAATCCAAATCACGATGTCATTTTCTTGTTCCTGAATGGGTTTCATCAATTTATTATTCAATTTTTTTAGGTTTATGCTCTACTCCGAGTCAAGATCTGCCCGATTTTGATTTGCGCATATAGGACAAATGACCCAATACCACGTCTTTTTGCTATGATTTCATTTACTTTTTTATTTTGATTTAATTCCTTTTTCTTTCATGTTTTCCGCCAAATATTCAACGTATTTCTCATATTATTCGATTGATTAATAGTTTGAAAAGTTTGAAATCGCTCTTATATAATTTTTTAATAAAAAAAAATTATAATTAGGTGGTAATCATAAATATATTACCAATTGGGTTTTTTCTAAACGGAGCCTGGATACTTCATTTTATCGGTCCAACCAAGCCAACCATAAATCAAATCATTCTAATTGAAAATATTAGTCTGGATACCCCCCAAAAAAAATGAAATGGATCCCTAATTGCACTTCATTACACTTCACGCTACAAATTTTTGATAATTCAATCAATCTTTTTTGGGCGAAACAGAGGATATCTCGATCGGGCGAGAGAACGGGGGAATCCCATATGACCCAAAATATTTGACAAGTCGCACTATATGTCAACCCAAACTGCATCTTCCTCCCCCGGATTTCGAAAAGGAACTCTTGGAACACCAATAGGCATTAAAGGAAAGAAAAAGAATTAAATTCTATATTTCACTTTGATGTGGAAGCGTAATAATGGTCTTAATAATATTGGCCCCTTTATCATATTTTATACATAGATAGAATAAGGCCATAAAATAAAGAAAGACGGAATGAATGAAAGAGAATTCTTACGAATAGGTCCTTTGAATGATGAACAAATAGGGATGCATTCATTCATAAAAAATAGGATCAATCAACTCCCATTGCGTATTGATACTTATCGGGTATAGAATAGATCTGCTTCTCTTTTTTCTTCTGAGCCGAATTCTTCCCTTATTACTAATGGAATAGAACAAATATTAATCCTTTCTCCGAAAGAATCCGCCGAAAAGGGGAGGTATTTCAATGCAATAAAGTTACATAGTGTCTATTTTTCGTTGATATAAGGGGTATTTCCATGGGTTTGCCTTGGTATCGTGTTCATACTGTCGTATTGAATGATCCCGGTCGCTTGCTTTCTGTTCATATAATGCATACGGCTCTGGTTGCTGGTTGGGCCGGTTCAATGGCTCTATATGAATTAGCCGTTTTTGATCCCTCCGATCCTGTTCTTGATCCAATGTGGAGACAAGGTATGTTCGTTATACCCTTCATGACTCGTTTAGGAATAACCAATTCATGGGGTGGTTGGAGTATTACAGGGGGGACTATAACAAATCCGGGTATTTGGAGTTACGAAGGTGTGGCCGGAGCACATATTGTGTTTTCTGGCTTGTGCTTCTTGGCAGCTATCTGGCATTGGGTATATTGGGATCTAGAAATTTTTTGTGATGAGCGCACAGGAAAACCTTCTTTGGATTTGCCCAAGATTTTTGGAATTCATTTATTTCTCTCAGGAGTGGCTTGCTTTGGCTTTGGCGCATTTCATGTAACAGGATTGTATGGTCCTGGAATATGGGTGTCCGACCCTTATGGACTAACTGGCAAGGTACAACCTGTAAATCCAGCGTGGGGCGTGGAAGGTTTTGATCCTTTTGTTCCGGGAGGAATAGCCTCTCATCATATTGCAGCAGGAACATTGGGCATATTAGCGGGCTTATTCCATCTTAGTGTCCGTCCGCCCCAACGTTTATACAAAGGATTACGTATGGGAAATATTGAAACCGTCCTTTCCAGCAGTATAGCTGCTGTCTTTTTTGCAGCTTTTGTTGTTGCTGGAACTATGTGGTATGGGTCAGCAACTACCCCCATCGAATTATTTGGTCCTACTCGTTATCAATGGGATCAAGGATACTTCCAGCAAGAAATATATCGAAGGGTTAGTGCTGGGTTAGCCGAAAATCAAAGTTTATCAGAAGCTTGGTCTAAAATTCCTGAAAAATTAGCTTTTTATGATTACATTGGCAATAATCCGGCAAAAGGAGGATTATTCAGAGCGGGTTCAATGGACAACGGGGATGGAATAGCCGTTGGGTGGTTAGGACACCCTATCTTTAGAGATAAAGAAGGGCGTGAACTTTTTGTACGTCGTATGCCTACTTTTTTTGAAACATTTCCGGTTGTTTTGGTAGACGGAGACGGAATTGTTAGAGCGGATGTCCCCTTTAGAAGGGCAGAATCAAAGTATAGTGTCGAACAAGTAGGTGTAACTGTTGAGTTCTATGGTGGCGAACTCAATGGAGTGAGTTATAGCGATCCTGCTACTGTGAAAAAATATGCTAGACGTGCTCAATTGGGTGAAATTTTTGAATTAGATCGTGCTACTTTGAAATCCGATGGTGTTTTTCGTAGCAGTCCAAGGGGTTGGTTTACTTTTGGGCATGCTTCGTTTGCTTTGCTTTTCTTCTTCGGACACATTTGGCATGGTGCTAGAACCCTGTTCAGAGACGTTTTTGCCGGTATTGATCCAGATTTGGATGCTCAAGTGGAATTTGGAGCATTCCAAAAACTTGGAGATCCAACTACAAGAAGACAAGTAGTCTGATGCAAGATTGCTTTGTTATTTTTCGCTTCTATTTTCTGTTTGTGATTTGACATAGGCTGCTGGAAAAATCTTGATTAAAATCGCTGCCTTTTCTTTGATTATTGTTCTTTCTTTATTTTATTCGGGAGATGATTCCAAATAAACAGGTACGGAAGCTATAATTGTAAACCACGATCGAATTTATGGAAGCATTGGTTTATACATTCCTCTTAGTATCTACTCTAGGGATAATTTTTTTCGCTATCTTTTTTCGAGAACCGCCTAAAGTTCCAACTAAAAAATGAAATGATTTTTCATTATCTCAATTGAAGTAATGAGCCTCCCGATATCGGGAGGCTCATTACTTCAATTAGTCCCCGTGTTCCTCGAATGGATCTCTTAATTGTTGAGAGGGTTGCCCAAAGGCAGTATATAAGGCGTACCCAGTAAAACTTACAAGTAAACCAGATATAGAGATGGCGACTAAGGTTGCTGTTTCCATTATTATATAATTTCAAGATCACAATGGATCTATGATAAGATCGTTTATTTACAGCGGAACGATATACAAAGTCAACAGATCTCACTGAATACAAAATAAGATTTATGGCTACACAAACCGTTGAGGGTAGTTCTAGATCTGGTCCAAGACGAACTGTTGTAGGGGATTTTTTGAAACCATTGAATTCGGAATATGGTAAAGTAGCCCCTGGATGGGGAACGACTCCTTTGATGGGTGTCGCAATGGCTTTATTTGCGATATTCTTATCTATTATTTTGGAGATTTATAATTCTTCCGTTTTACTGGATGGAATTTCCCTAAATTAGATTAACAAGAACCACGAAGCCTCGCTTTTCAATACAAAAAGTTTAACTTTTTGTTCTCGGATTTTTTTTATCCCATTCTATTTTGGGAGTTCGACCGCGAAATTTATTTGTTTCTGTATTTCCGGAATATGAGTGTGTGACTTGTTATAATTGATCCTATTGATAGTACAGAAAATGGGTCTGTCATCTTGATCGAGATAGTTTTATCCCGTCGGATAGCCATTCTAGTATCTGGAGCACGGAATATATGAAATGGATCACGAAGTATTCGAACATTCGAACTATGATTCCTATTTAATATTCAAACCCCGCGGCCGGACTCAAAAAAAATTCAAAGAAAGAGTTATATTATTTATAAATCGAAAGATTGTTTCTTCTTTCAAACTCTCATTTAGTTTATGCTTATTTTGATCAAAGGACAAACCTTTCTTTTCTTTGTATTCTTATTTATTTTATCTATTCTATTCATTGAATAAGTGATGATCCAATGGTTCTTACTCAAAGAATCTTTGGACTTGGTTTGAAGGTTTTATTGAATCATCGGGGTTCTGGTATGAATCTGAAGTTTCAATTGATTCATAGGGTCTTAACAAGAGAATTCCTATCAAAAATAAAGAAAACAAGAATAAAGCCACATTCCATACAAATAACAAATCAAAGCAAAGAAAAAGAAATAAGTAGGTAAATAGAAGATTCAAGAGGCCTGTAACGATCAACATAAAGACGAATGCGCCGACTTGATTTTTTGGCATTATAATTACAACTACAAAAAAGAGCTTTCGGATTTTTACTCTTTTGTGTCTTCAGATAAAATTGAATGAAAAGATTAACAAATTTCAAACTTTCTATTCCATATCCGTTTCGGCTATTATTTGGGTGTTTTTGTTTGAGCTGTACGAGATGAAATTCTCATATACGGTTCTCAGGGGGGGAGTCCTCTTGGTTTACCTATCTCAATAAAGTCTATGATTGGTTCGAAGAACGCCTCGAGATTCAGGCGATTGCAGATGATATAACTAGTAAATATGTTCCTCCTCATGTTAACATATTTTATTGTCTAGGAGGAATTACGCTTACTTGTTTTTTGGTACAAGTAGCTACAGGATTTGCTATGACTTTTTACTATCGTCCAACCGTTACTGAGGCTTTTGCTTCTGTTCAATACATAATGACTGAAGCTAACTTTGGTTGGTTAATCCGATCAGTTCATCGATGGTCGGCAAGTATGATGGTCTTAATGATGATCCTGCATGTATTTCGTGTCTATCTCACTGGTGGTTTTAAAAAACCTCGCGAATTGACTTGGGTTACAGGCGTGGTTCTGGCTGTGTTGACCGCATCTTTTGGTGTAACGGGTTATTCCTTACCTCGGGACCAAATTGGTTATTGGGCAGTCAAAATCGTAACAGGTGTTCCGGAAGCTATTCCGGTAATAGGATCGCCTTTGGTAGAGTTATTGCGTGGAAGTGCTAGTGTGGGACAATCCACTTTGACCCGTTTTTATAGTTTACACACTTTTGTATTACCCCTTCTTACTGCTGTATTTATGTTAATGCATTTCCTAATGATACGTAAGCAAGGCATTTCTGGTCCTTTATAGAGAATATAGACCATAGCTATATTGTAACCAATCATTTATCTTATTACTTGGAGGAGGAACAATAGTATTTCATTGCTACAAATATGGATTATTGAAAAAAAAATAAGACATGTATTTGGATATTTCCTTTCAACTCCACAATATTCTATTATTTATTTCATCTATTCCATGAATAGTTGAAGGGAATTCCCCGAAGAGAAAATGGATTATGGGAGTGTGTGACTTGAAAACTATTGATTAGGCCGTGCAGAAATATGCCTTTATCTGCTACATTGGAATTCACAACCAAATGTGTCTTTGTTCCAACCACCGTGTAAGCCCCATACAAAGGATAGGCTGGTTCGCTTGAAGAGAATCTTTTCTATGATCAGACCTGACGATGTCGTGTATGAACAGGGCTCCGTAAGATCCAGTAGAATAAGTGATTTGGCATAATCCAAATTTTATTTTAGTTATTATTTTTTACTTTCTTATTTTTACTTTCTTATTTCTTAATAGTATGAAAATGCATTCATTTCTTCTGCATCGACCCGATTTAATTATACTATCGGAGTGAAACAAGGGATCTAAAGAAGAGCAAAGGCTAGGCTATATTAGTAACAAGTAAATCCTTTGTATGTAAAAAATATCGATATATTTTTGGTTTGGGATAAAGGTGAATCGCAAGGCCTAAGACGACCCAGAAAGCACTTGATCACGATCAACTTTGTACGCCTACTTGGGTATTGAGCATTTACCTGTAAGAATGGAATTCCTTGGAATGTATAGTTGCAACTTCGTAAATATGGAATCGGGTAACTTTTTTCTTACATATGGAATCATTCAATTCATATATGTGTGGATAACATATAGATTTATTTTATATGTGGATAACATATAGATTTATTTTATATGTATCCGTTTGTATCTATTTGATTCGATTGATTTTTGCTTGAGCCGGATGATGAAAAATTATCATGTCCGGTTCCTTCGGGGGATGGATCTAGAAAAATTCACCTATCCAAATAACAAAAAAACCTGACTTGAACGATCCTGTATTAAGAGCTAAATTAGCTAAAGGTATGGGTCATAATTATTATGGGGAACCCGCATGGCCCAATGATCTTTTATATATTTTTCCAGTAGTAATTCTCGGTACTATTGCTTGTAACGTAGGCTTAGCGGTTCTAGAACCTTCAATGATTGGTGAACCTGCGGATCCATTTGCAACTCCTTTGGAAATATTACCTGAATGGTATTTCTTTCCTGTATTTCAAATACTTCGTACAGTACCTAACAAGTTATTGGGTGTTCTTTTAATGGTTTCCGTACCTGCGGGATTATTAACAGTACCTTTTTTGGAAAATGTTAATAAATTCCAAAATCCATTTCGTCGTCCAGTAGCGACAACCGTTTTTTTGATTGGTACTGCAGTGGCCCTTTGGTTGGGTATTGGAGCAACATTACCGATTGATAAATCCCTAACTTTAGGTCTTTTTTAAATTGAATCAATTTCAAAATAAAATATAATGACGTGCGTATCTAGGGAGAATTCACTTTGACTTTGAAGTGACTACTCCCTAGATACATTTATTCAATTCTGGTCCGAATATATGGATTGTGCTGAAGGTTCAAAATCAATTTTTTGGATTTAAAATTTTGGTAAATCAATTTCGAAATGCTTTTCTACTTCTTTTCTAGAATGCCCAATATTTGTTTTACATCTTCTATGCGAAAGTGTTCAATTTTCATAAGGTCTTCTTGACTGTTATTCAAAAGGTCCAATAATGTATGGATATTGGACTTTTTGAGACAATTATAGATCCTGGGAGGCAATTCTGATTGGTCAATAAAAATATATTTCAATGCTATTTCTTTTTTCTTTTTTCTTAGTTTAGCTAATCTATCATGAAAAGGAAAAAAGGGTAAAGTAACGTTGTGTTGATTGTTTTCTAAATGTAAGTTTTCTTCTTCCGCATGTAGAAAAGGAATAAATAAATCAATCAAATTCCGAGAAGCTTCGTGAAGTGCTTCTTTAGGAGTTAAACTTCCATTTGTCCATATTTCTAGAAAAAGTATCTCCTGTTTTTCATTATCATTCCCATAACAATGAATACTATGATTCGCATTTCGAACAGGCATGAATACAGCATCTATAGGATAACTTTCGTCGTGAAAGTTCTTTGGCATTTTTATACCGTATCCTCTATTTCTCTCGATTTGTAATCCAATACACAAATCAATTGGTTCGGTTAGGCTAGCTATATGCTGTGTATTATCAACGATTTCCACAGAAGGTGGTAAGATGATGTCTTGAGCAGTTACATATCCGGGACCCTTGGCACAAATAAAGGCGTTACGAGTTCCATACAAATTACTTCTCAATACAATTTCTTTCAAATTCATTAAAATTTCATGTACTGATTCTTGAATACCTACTATGGTAGAATATTCGTGTGGTATTTTCTCAGATTTTGCACGTGTAATGCATGTTCCTTCTATTTCTCCAAGCAAAGCTCTTCGCATCGCAATGCCTATTGTGTCGGCTTGGCCTTTCATAAGTGGAGACAGAATAAAGCGTCCATAATGAAGACGCTTACTATCTGTTCTTGATTCAACACACTTCCACTGTAGTGTCCGAGTAGAGACTTTTACTTTCTCTCGAACCATAGTAATATTATTTTATTTGATCAGATCATTGAATCATTTATTTCTCTTGAAATCTCTTTAGTGTTTATTTCTACACACGTCTTTTTTTAGGGGGTCTACAGCCATTATGTGGCATAGGGGTTACATCCCGTACGAAACTTAATAGTATACCACTTCTACGAATAGCTCGTAACGCTGCATCTCTTCCGAGACCAGGACCCTTTATCATAACTTCTGCTCGTTGCATACCTTGGTCTACTACTGCTCGAATAGCATTTCCCGCTGCGGTTTGAGCAGCAAAAGGAGTCCCTCTTCTTGTACCCTTGAATCCACAAGTACCGGCGGAGGACCAAGAAATTACCCGACCCCGTACATCTGTAACAGTAACAATGGTATTGTTGAAACTTGCTTGAACATGAATAACTCCTTTTGGTATTCTACGTGCACTTTTCCGTGCACTACTGCGCCCATTCCTACGCGAACCAACTTTTGGTATAGGTTTTGCCATATTTTATCATTTCATAAAGATAAGTCAGAGATATATGGATATATCCATTTCATGTCAAAACAGATCTTCTATTTTTATTTGTTCATCGCTTTCTTTAAGATTAGTTTCTTTTCTTTAAGTCTTTAAGGATTTCTTTTTAGAATAGAAAGATTATCCTTGTCTTTGTTTATGTCTCGGGTTGAAACAAATTACGATAATTCGTCCCCTCCTACGGATTAGTCGACATTTTTCACAAATTTTACGAACGGAAGCCCTTATTTTCATAGTTGTTATTCCTTAAATTTTTCCGAATCCACTTATTGGAAGAAAATGAGTTTCTTGAAATTTTTGAACCTTGAATTTGATCCCCCTGAAAGGAATCTTGAAGTTGAAAAAAATACCTAATCGTTCGAATCCTTGTTGCGGAGTCTATAAATTAGACGCTCCCTGGTTGAATCATAAGCACTTACTTCATTTTTGTTAACTCTATCCTACGGTGGTATACGTATAAAACTCGATCGGATCCTTCCTGAAACATAACCTAGCATCAGATCTTCATTATCTAAAGAAATCCGGAGTGGAAGTGATTCACTAATTAAACCTCCATGAATCCATTTTTGTTCTTTTATTCCAGGTAAAATTTCTTTGACGTATCACCTACTGTAGGGCAGGAGGAGTTCTATTAGACAACCCGTGCTTTTTTCTTTTTTTCACAAATGGAAAGTTTCGGATACAATTCGAATATCAGACAGATTACCATATATAACACAAAATTTCTCCGCCGATTCCTTCTAGTCGAGCCTCCCGGTCTGTCATTATACCCCGAGAAGTAGAAAGAACTACAATCCCCATCCCCCCCAAAATTCTAGGAATTTGTTGATAGTTAGAATAGATTCGTAGACCAGGTCGACTGATCCGTCGTAAATTTAAAATAGTTCTATATGGCCCTTTCCTATTCCTTCTATGTCGTAGGGTTAAAACCAAAAAATATTTGTTGCTTTCCCGATGTTTCCTTACGTTATTGATAAAACCTTCTCGTAAAAGTATTTTAACAATGTTTTCAGTGATGTTAGTAGATCCTATTCGAATCGTTCCTTTTCTATTCATGTCAGCATTTCGTATAGAGGTTATTATGTCAGCAATAGTGTCCTTACCCATGGTAAACTAAAATTATTGTTGCTCCCGAATTTTGATATAACCAACATGTTCTTTTTTTACTTTACTTAGTAAAGGTATATACGTGAGACACAATCTAATAATTAATCTATGTCATTAAAATACTCTAATCTAATATAAATACTATAACTGTATTGAGGTCTCGTTTTATAATACCTCAGGAGCTAATGAAACTATTTTAGTGAAATTTAACTGTCTCAATTCCCGGGCGATCGCACCAAAAATTCGAGTTCCTTTTGGATTTCCTTCTTGATCAATGACAACTGCAGCATTGTCATCATATCGTATTATCATACCGTTGTCGCGTTTGAGTTCTTTACAAGTACGTACAATTACAGCTCTGATCACTTCTGATCTTTCTAGAGGTGTATTTGGTACTGCTTCCTTGATCACAGCAACAATAACGTCACCAATATGAGCATATCGGCGATTACTAGCTCCTATGACTCGAATACACATCAATTCTCGGGCCCCGCTGTTATCTGCTACATTCAAATGGGTCTGAGGTTGAATCATTTTTTTAATCTCTTCTTTCAATGTAACAAAGGACGAAGAAAAAAAAGAAATATTGTTTGTCAAAAAAAAAAGGAAACCCGCAATTATTTTTTTATTCCCAAGACTTCTTTCCTTTGGTTCTATATTCCTATCCTGAAATTGAAATAATGAATTGAGTTTTTATAGGCATTTTGGACGCCGCTATTGAAATAGCCTTTCTGGCTATATTTTCGGCTACGCCGCTCATTTCATAAAGTATTCTGCCCGGTTTAACGACAGCTACCCAATACTCGGGAGATCCTTTACCCGAACCCATACGTGTTTCTGTAGGTCTTACCGTAACCGGTTTGTCTGGAAATATACGTACCCATATTTTTCCACCACGGCGTACATTTCGTGTCATTGCGCGGCGCCCCGCTTCTATTTGTCTAGATGTAATCCAAGCGGGTTCAAGTGCTTGAAGAGCATATCTACCGAAACAAATGCGATTACCTCGATAAGATATTCCTTTCATTCTTCCTCTATGTTGTTTACGAAATCTGGTTCTTTTGGGGTTATAGTTGATGGTTGTTTATCAATTCCATCTCTACTACAGAACTGGACATGAGAGTTTCTTCTCATCCAGCTCCTCGCGAAAAAAAATGACTATTTAGCTCCTCGCGAAAAAAAATGACTATTTATTCTTAAGATATACAGTACAGGTAGGTAATGAATAATAGATTGAATCCTGGGATTCTTTGCTTTGAGATTCTATCTGATCTATTAGAAATTTGTATATTTGGATATATATTGGATATATATAAGTAATTAAACATGGATTCTTTCTATTTATAGATAATGTCTTATCTTGGTTTTGTTATAATGTTATAACGAATCCTTATTTTGTTTTGTCTTTTTTTATAATATTCATATCGGATCGACAAAAATTGAACAATCAAATAAAATTAAAATAAAATTTTCGCGGGCGAATATTTACTCTTTCAATATCTATTTCAGTTGTCGGGTTAACTCATGACCTCTCATAATCAGAATAAAAAGAAATGAAGTGTTCTCGGGTTTGTTCCGCCATCCTACCCGATAAATCATTAGGATTCGTTTTCAATAGAATCCTCTACATTCACGGGTTCCGTCGTCCCCATCGCTTCTCGATTAATGCTTAGGTCTGAATTCTCCAATGGAGCCTAAATTTAAATAAATTTAAATTTGATTAATTATTAATAAAAAGAAAATTCGTTCTTGAGTCAACCTTCTCAGTCTTTATTGACTTAAGGCTCTTGATTTTTTCTTCGATGAACAGATATTCATCTAATTATTGATGAATCTCTAGTGATGCTCTATTACATTGCTCTTTATGAGATGCTT